ATATTACATCTTGCCCTTTTTGATTGAGAATTGTATCTGTGGCTACTGCTGTTTTGCCAGTCTGTCTGTCCCCAATAATTAACTCTCGCTGACCGCGCCCTATCGGGATCATCGAATCGATAGCAATAAGCCCTGTTTGAAGGGGTTCATACACGGAACGCCTGGAAATTATACCCGGAGCAGGAGATTCAATTAAGCGAGATTCCGAAGCGACAATTTCGCCTCTCCCATCAATAGGTTTAGCGAGAGCATTTATAACACGACCCAAGTAAGCCTCGCTCACGGGTATCTGAGCAATTCTTCCTGTTGCTTTTACAAAACTTCCCTCTTGTATCATCAACCCATCGCCCATTAATACAATCCCAACATTTTTGGATTCCAAATTCAGAGCAATACCTCTAGTCCCTTCTGCAAATTCGACTAATTCACCTGACATTATTTCACCAAGACCTATAATACGAGCAATCCCATCCCCCACTTGAACTACGCGACCGATATTCTCAATTCCTACTTTCCTATTATATTGTTCAATACGTTCGCGGAGAATTTTATGAATTTCGTCGACTCGAAGGGTTGCCATTAGTGTTTCTTGAATCTTTTTTTTTTCGGAAGCAAGGGGAAAAATAATGCCTAAATTCTAAACGAAAGTAGAAGTTCAAGGCCTAATAAATTTAAATTATCTCTTCCATTCTATGGCCCCTAGAATGCCAATATTAGCACGAATCGTACGGAAATGTAACTCGGTATTCAAACAACTATTCAGAGTTCCTAGAGCTCCTTGTACGGCTTGTTGGAAAACCCGTTGTCGGACCTGATTCATCGCTCTTTGTTTTTCAAAATAAAGGGTTTCATTTTTAGACTTTTCTAATTGTTCCAAACTCATAGAAGTAGCATTAATCAAATTTGCTTTTTCTCGTTCTATTTCAGAGTATCCATTCATCCGATATTCATCTGCTTCTAGTTCGACTTTCTGTAATCGAAGCCGAGCTTTTTCGAGTTGTTCAAGGGTCCCTCTACGCAATTCTTCCGAATTGCGAATAGTACTTAAGATCCTCTGTTTTCGATTATCTAATAAATCTTTTAATGAAAGTAGATTATCTTGCTATTAAGTTTGCAACTTTTATGATCTCTTCCCGAACCAAACATGAATCTTTCGATTCATTTGGCTCTCACGCTCCTTTTTTTCTTTTTTGCTATGTATTATGGTTATTTCCATATCTTTTTTTTATGTAATGAGCCTATCCTCTATCCTCTTTTCTCTTTGTATTTCAATATACCGAAACGTATATAAGACTAGATAAATATTAAGAGGACTCTTCCGACTAGATAAAAATCTATCATGGTCAGCAAAGTTGTTTCTTTATTTGTGTTTGCTCTGTTAGTTAACAATTTCATTAAGAAAAACGAAGTAAATAAATGGAAAATGAAAATTGCTAGAATTATTTTTCTTTCCTTAAATCCAAAAAATTTCTCTTTTTTTTATACACAGGTCGTCGATTCGGCATTGGAAAAAGGGCAGGGTGCCCTTCTAGTAAATAGTTCAAACCATTTTATCGATATGAGTGTTCTATATCAGATAAATTCTACACTAGCTATTTCCCATTTAAAGCATTTGGATACTAATAAAGCATTTCGATACTAATATAGTTGTAGAAAGAGTACCCCTTTTTGCCTGGACTTCAAGCAGTTTAGCTTTAACCGTGTTAATGGTCTCACATTATTGGTCTATAGAGAATCAAAGTAAATTTACCAATGAGTCGCGAAATGCTATGGTTCTTCCATATGATTTCTGAAGTTATTCAGAAGTAATTCGTGGAGATCGTGCACCTTTTCTTATTTATCCCAAAACAAAAATACTAAAAAATATTCTAAAGTGCAGCCGGATAGATCCAATCTATTCTTGAAATAGACAACTCGCACACACTCCCTTTCCAAAAAAAATCAATACGCCAACCACTACAGTTAGATTTATTAGATTTGTTGCTAAAATATCGGTATTAAGCCCGAAACTCCCAGCGAATGGCCAGTGAGCTAAAAAAACAAAAGAATGGGTTACATTTTTCATATGCTCTCCTCTTATAGATAGGACGAACAAAGAAGAAAGTTTTTCGATCACTTACTTCGCTCGCCCTTTTTTTATCGGTTTTTTTAATGCAATTTTTTTAATGCAAATAGATTCAATCTAAAAATTTCTTTTAGATTAAGTTTTAGGTCTCGTTTGACCTGTGAAAGATCTCCTTTGTGAAAATGTTCCCAAAATTCCTAAAATAAAAGGAAAAAGACTTTCCACTATCCTAAACTAAGGACGGGAAGGAAGAGGGCGAGCATATCTTCTACCTAAATTGATCATGCTCAAATCAACCCTTCGTGGGGTATTGTCTGTCCCGATAAATAAAAAATTCCTGGAATAATATAATAAATAAAAGTATTGATATACTTGGAATTACAGAAGCAAATACCAATTTACTAAAAAAAGAAAAAAGTATCTAATCTAAAGGACTTATTTTATTTTTTAGGATTAAACAAAAGGGTTCGCAAATAAAAGCGCTAGTGCCACAACCAGTCCATAAATTGTTAAAGCTTCCATAAAAGCTAGACTAAGCAATAAAGTACCTCGTATTTTCCCTTCTGCTTCTGGCTGTCTCGCAATACCCTCTACAGCTTGTCCTGCAGCAGTACCTTGACCAACTCCAGGCCCAATAGAAGCAAGCCCTACAGCCAATCCAGCAGCAATAACGGAAGCAGCAGCAATTAGTGGATTCATGGTGAGTTCCTCGTGTCAAAAAAAAAGAAATGGTTAAGGATACAATCAACCAAGAAATTATTACTTTTAACTTCTAAGCTCTATTAGGTCGAAGTAACTAAAAAGTACAAATTGAAATGATAATCTAAATCGTCCGAACTACTTCGAGATCTCGTTTTTAGTTTCTAATCATTAGAGGTTTGTGTAAATCCATATGCTTTTCATTATTCTATTTCTCTTTCTTTCCAACCAACCACCCTTTCATTCCATCTTTTTTTACTCTTCGATATCCTTGAGTTCCCATTTTTTCCCTTCATCTAATCCATAATAAAAGACGAAATACAGGAAGAACCCCTATTGAAATCGAACTAATCCAAATCCAATAGGAATCAAATCAAGATATACAATTGATAACAATATGCTGCATAGAACTGGATATGGAATCCAATTCCGGAATTCTATATATCGGATTAGATAATGAATCTAATCTAACTTAGAAATAAATAAAATCCTATATACATTTGTTTCTTCTATTTTGTTTGCATATTTTCTTATTTTCTATTGAATCCAATCCCAAAATCATTCCTTAGAAAGCCGCACAAAAGATGACTGTCTTATAGACATTAAGGATATAGATCTAACCGGATTTCGCCCCCCCTAAATGCATATATAATTTAACAATTCCGTAATATAGTCTATTCTCTCTCCTACAACTCTAGGTTATATATTCATACGCATTTCGAACTAGTTAGTTTTCTAACCAGGAGGATTATCTGCAACCATGCATGAATTGAGCTAAGCTAAAAAAAAAAAGACTATTTCGAAAATTATTCAATTCAATGATGACCTTCCATGGATTCACCTATATAGGCTGCGGCTAACGTTGCAAAAATAAGAGCTTGAATACCGCTTGTAAATAATCCAAGAAACATGACCGGTATAGGGACTACTAAGGGGACTAAAGAAACAAGAACAACAACGACTAATTCATCCGCCAATATATTTCCGAAAAGTCGAAAACTAAGCGATAATGGTTTTGTGAAATCTTCTAGGATGTTAATTGGTAAAAGGATTGGGGTTGGTTTAATATATTTCTCGAAATAACTCAATCCTTTTTTGCTAAGACCCGCATAAAAATATGCCGCTGATGTGAGTAAAGCTAAAGCAACAGTAGTATTTATATCATTCGTGGGCGCTGCTAATTCCCCATGGGGTAACTCTATAATTTTCCAAGGTAAAAGAGCACCCGACCAATTCGAAACAAAAATAAAAAGGAACATAGTTCCAATAAAGGGAACCCAGGGACCATATTCTTCTCCAATCTGGGTTTTGCTCAAATCTCGAATAAACTCAAGGACATATTCGAAGAAATTCTGACCGTCGGTTGGGATGGTTTGTGGATTCCGAACAGCTATGATAACTGAACCCAGCAAGATAGTAATTACGACCCAAGAAGTGATGAGTACTTGGGCATGAATTTGGAAACCTCCTATTTGCCAATAGAAGTGTTGGCCTACTTCTACGCCTGATATATCATACAACCCCTTGAGTGTTTTAATGGAACATGGTGTAATATTCATATTGTCCTCTGATAAAAATTGAACTTCAAAAAAGGAATTCTTTTGATTCAACCATCTCTTTCTCAACTCAGCAACTTGAAGTATTAATCTTATATTTAGGATACCAAGAAATCACATCAAATGATAATATATATCAATACCCTCTAATATATATCAATATTCCCCTTCTTTTATCTATGCAAAACAAAAAAAAATAGTAACTGATCCCCTAAATCTACGTAGTTGCTTAAGAATTCACTATTCTTCTTAATCTTAATCAATGATTTCTTATATAGAGAGAACGGCCCTCACAAATTGCAAATACTAATTTGTTAAGAATCAATCGAATTGAAGTCATAGTGTCATCGTTGGCAGGAATCGATATATTCGCGAGATCTGGGTCACAATTTGTATCGACTAAAGAAATAGTAGGAATCCCCAAAATGGCGCATTCCCGAAGAGCTATATACTCTTTTTGCTGATCAAGGACGATCACAATGTCAGGCAACCTCGTCATATATTTAATCCCGCCGAGATATCTTTGCAAGGTAGATAATTTTCTCTTTAAGATTGCCACATCTCTTTTTGGGAGATGGTGGAATTTTCCCATCTTTTCTTCCGCTCTTAAGTCTCTAAATTGAGAAAGTCTAGTTTTGGTAATCGACCAATTCGTTAACATACCACTGAACCACTTTTTATTAACATAATGACAACGAGACCTTATTGCAGCTGATGCTACTAAATCCGCTGCTCTTTTTTTGGTACCAACAATTAAGAAGCTTTTTCCCTGACTTGCTGCATCAAAAACTAAATCACAAGCTTCTGATAAAAAACGAGCCGTTCTAGCGAGATTTGTAATATGAGTACCTTTACGCTTTGCCGAGATGTAAGGGGCCATTTTAGGATTCCATTTCTTAATACCATGACCAAAATGAACTCCCGCTTCTATCATCTCTTTCAAATTGATGTTCCAATATCTTCTTGTCATTTTTTCCACACTTCCTTTTTTTTTTCTTTTTTTCGTCTTACCATTACGGAATTGATTTCTTTTTGAAGATTAAGAAAGAGCCGAAATATCTTGAAATAAATAATAATTGTTCCGATGGAGCCTTCTACTCAGAATTGGCTATTGATACATGATATAAACACAGCCTTAATAAATTAACTGACTTCTTTTATTTAGTAAAATATGAAAATACAAAATCTAAAATTAGACCTGTTAGCATTCTAAGGTCAAAAGTCTAGTTTCAATTAAAGTAAAAAAATCTGCTTTATATGCTTTATATATCCTTAAATCGTATAAATGGGAGTAAATGGGGGTTCTGATGTCTCATAGAAATTGTTTGTTACGTCAGAATCAGAAGAAACTAATTCTGTATGGAGAAACAAAATATCTCTCATTTCCGACGTGAATAGATTTTTTTTTTGAATTTCGAAATAAAGGTTCTTGTTTTGTGGGAAACGATGCACAAATTTTTGGAATCCGGTACCAACAGGTATAATTCCCCCCAGAACTACGTTTTCTTTCAGGCCTTTCAACCAATCAATACGACCTCGTAGGGCAGCTTTTGCTAAAACTCGAGCAGTTTCTTGAAAACTTGCTTCAGATATGAAACTTTGGGTATTCAGGGAAGCCCTTGTTATTCCCAATAAGATTGCCCGATAATAGATCGATTCATCCAAAGCTCGCCCTGCTCGTTCCGCTCGCAATAGTCCTATTAATTCCCCAGGTAAAAAAACATTAGACATTCCATCTTCGGAAACGCGTACTTTTGATGTTACTTGGCGTATAATAATCTCTATATGTCTATTATGGATCTGTACCCCTTGGGATCGATAAACCTTTTGGATCTTATTAACCAAAGAGATACGACTTTGGGCGATGGTTAGCTCAGCTCCAATCAAGAATCCCCAGGGAACCCCAAGAATTCTTGGTATACGCTCATTCCAATCCTCAATTCTCCTTTCGAGATTCGGCGATAGTGAATCAATTGAACGCGCTTCGAATATTTGTTCTACTTTTGGAAGACCTTGCGTTATATCACTAGATCTCGATTTTTCATATATAAAGGTAACTAACCTATCTCCTTTGTAAAGGATTTTTCCATAATGACCATGAACAGTTGCTCCTATAGTGGCCAAATAAGGCTTAGCTGTTCTTATAACAAAGGAGTCCATATTAACAATGAAAATTTGACCAGATTTTTTTATGTGCGATTTAAATAGACATACATTTTCGCAAATAAATTGTCCAAGGTGAATTATTGCCAATGTCTCCTCCCATGAGTTATGATGGAGAAAGTGCCAATTCAAATGGAATGGATCCACCATGATGTTACTGTCGAAATTCGACATCCTTTTATTTTCATCTATTAAAGAGTATTTAAGCCCTTGAAGTACTTGGAAGGTTTGTTTCAAATTGTCAACGAACAAGTATTTTTTTAACAAGATCTGATTATGTGTTAATAAATAGTAAGATGAAGAAAAATTCGATATACTAGGTACAATAGCGCCTAAGAGCCCAAAAATATCTCGAATAAGAATTCTAGGATTCGATTCTTTTACCGCATTGGGATATTTCGAATTCTTGAATAAACCAATTCGAGAACAGTTGGATGCCGACAAAATCATCAAAGATGGGTATTCTTTATTTCGATTCAACAAGGTGCCAATAGCTTCTTGATGTTGGCTAAGTGATTGAATCTTCGCCTTGGAATAAAAGGAGTTGGTATTGTTGCGATCTAACCTATTATTGGGAATCGGTCCTGCACTTGTCCTATCATACCTTCTTCTTGTATATGAAATAGTGGACTTGACTAACTCAATTCTTAGGAAATCGCGAATCAGATCATTTGTTCTTAACTCAACAAGGGAAGCATGAGCCCCCTCTTTTTCTTCTTGTTCCCAATTCACTACCAAGCAAGTTCGAACGAATTGACTATTCGTGTGATAAATTCTTTGAGTTAACTTGCTATTTTCATGAGAAATAAAATTGACAAGTCGAAGTTGGAGATTATCCTCTTCTTGCAGGAGATCTTGCGGGAAAAGTCTTGCTAGATTTCTCCCTTCGTCCATTTCATATGCGACTGCAGGTCGAACTGAAACAAAATACTTTTCCTTGCTTTTGAGAATTTTTTTCCGTTGAACATAAACCCAATTTTTTCTTTTTTTTGAGTCCTTAGAATCTTTTTTTTCTCTTTCTGGTGGTATCAAACTGGCGCCTAATATCTTATCCGCCTCTTCAGGAAAATGAATATCTCCGGAAAAGATTTTTAGTTCCGTATGGCTTTTTTTTCTCTTAACTCGGACCAATCCACCTAGTCGACTTCTTGTATTTTTTGTGAGTTGTGTATCCACTCCAATAATACTATTGTCAAGTACTTTTAGGGATGAGGATCTCGGCAAGATATGCAGTTCTTGAAGAATGAAAAAAAACCGATCTACTTCTTTTTGGTATTTTAGACTAAATTCTTTTGTTCCTCGATGCTCAATAAAACCCTCTTTTTTTAAGATAGAATCTTCCTCTGGGCTCCCATATTCGTCCTCTGAGTCTTCCTCTGAGTCTTCTTCTAAAGCCCCATATTCGTTCTCTGAGCCATCTTCACGGCTCCCATATTCTTCTTCCTCTAAAGTTCCATATTTGTCCTCTCGAGTTTTATATTCGTTCTCTGGGTTCCCATATTCTTCTTCTGAGTCTTTCTCTAGAGTCCTATATTCGGCCTCTAGGATCCCGTATTCATCTTCTAGGGTTTCATATTCGTCTTCTAGGGTTTCATATTCGTCTTCTAGAGTTCTATATTCGTTCTCTAGGCTCTCATATTCGTCCTCTGAGTCTTCCTCTAGAGTCCTATACTCTTCCTCTCGGGTCCGATATTCTTCCTCTAGGGTCCTATATCGAAATTTAACAATTCCTGAACCCCTTTTATCTTTTCTGTATCCTGGATCGTCAAAATAAGCAAAAATAGTATTTCTACGTAAAACACCCATAAAGGGTATTTCAATCGAAATCCCCAAACAGGATATTAGCTCTTTTTCTTGTTCTTGATGATATTGTAATGGAATGACGAACCTATTTCTTCGCTTTTTCGCCAACAAATCCGAATTATCTTGAAGAATAGAAGGATAGACAAAATTCCAATGATTGTTGGACACGATTCGATCTGGCGTTAAATAATCAAGAATTTCCTTATCTTTTTTACCAAAAGTATCCAACAGTCTATGGCTTACTTGATCATTAGCCATTGAGAGGTCAAAGATATATCTTCCGTCAAGAGAAAAAGAATAAGTATTCATTTGATCTTGATCCTTGTGCAGCGAAAAGGATGCTATACTGGATCTGCACATACTTACTGACAATATCCATAAATGGCTTGTTTTTGGTAATCGACGAAGATTACCATATTGATATTCGGGCGCATGGTAAACATCAGTACTCCAGTGCATTTCCCCGTCTGATTCGGAATAAATATGCTTTTGTACCTTTTCTTTAAAATGCAAAGTGGATGTTCCGGCACGAATCTCCGCAATTACTTGTTCGGATTTTACATATTGATCATTTTGCACTAGAATCAGGCTTTTTAACGGAATATTCACACTATGTAGAATATCCTGACTCTGAATAGTTACACGCAAGTCTATATAGCATAGAAAAGCAGGCTGCCCATGACGGGTTCGTGTGGGGTGAACCAAATCCTCATTGAATTGGATTTTTCCATTCGAGGGGGATCGTACAAGGTCGGCAGTACCCCCTGTGAATACTCCACCAGTATGAAAAGTTCTTAATGTTAGTTGAGTCCCTGGCTCCCCAATTGATTGACCCGCAATAATACCTACAGCTTCTCCCAATTCGACCAGATCGCCATGAGTGGGACTCCGCCCATAACATAATTGACAGATCCAAGATGTGCTCCGGCAAGTAAAAGGGGTTCTAATATATATTGGTTGTGCCCGAAACGGTTGTGCTCGAAAGGCAGTTATGAATCGATTGACTAATCCAATTCCAATATCTTGATTTCGAGCAGCAATGCATCGTGAACCGATATATATATCGTCTGCTAATACACGACCAATTAGTGTTTGGACAAAAAGTTTTTCTGTCATCCCATTTTGAGGACTCACAGAAATACCTCGAATAGTACCACAATCTCTTCTACGCACAATAATATGTTGAACTACTTCAACAAGTCTGCGTGTAAGATATCCAGCATCCGCTGTTCGTACAGCAGTATCTACAACCCCTTTGCGGGCTCCGTAGCAGGAAATTATATATTCTGTCAAAGAAAGTCCCTCGCGTAAATTGCTTTGAATAGGTAAATCAATCATTTGTCCTTGAGGATCCGCCATTAACCCTCTCATCCCTACTAATTGGTGTACCTGAGATGCATTTCCTCTGGCTCCTGAAAAAGACATTAGATAGACTGGATTAGAAGGATCCGTTATCCGAAAATTCGAATTCATTTCTTGTTTCAAATATTCACTTGTAGCATACCATATTTCAACGGATTGGCGTAATTTTTCTACTGCGTGTACAGCCCCATAATAATAGTGTTTCTCCAAAAGAAAACTCTGTTGTTCCGCATCTTGGACTAACCATCCTTTAGAGGGTATTGTTAAAAGATCCTCGATTCCTAAAGAAATCGATGTAGTAGTGGCTTGATGGAAGCCCAGAGCCTTTATTTGATCCAGTATATGGGATGTATATCCCATTCCGAAATGATCTATTAATCTGCTAATAAGTCGTTTCATAGCAGTTCCGTCTATCTCTTTATTATGAAAGACCAGGTTGGCCCGTTCCGCCATACATAAGTACCCCCCTTTTTTGACTGAGTAGGATTCGACAATTGCTGAGTAGGATTCGACAATAGGCCTGAGTCAGTGATTCGAAAACTTAATTTACCCCCCTTTCCTCAATCTCAATCTGAATTTGCGTGGCAAAAAAGATGGTACTAGCGAAATCGGAATGCCCCCCGAAAGGGGCATCGCCGAATCTAACTTCCTTGTTTAGATTTAGATAGTGTATGAATAGGCCCGACTAAATCCTTGTATGGCTTCCTCTATTTCTCTATAAAAAGAAATATGACCAAGAGTGGTTCGAATGTATATAGAACGGGTTTCTTTTTTTCTATTTCCGACTATTAGATAGTGGGCATAAATCTCATGATAAGTCCCAAAAGATTCATATTGAACTTCAATCGGAACTTCTCTTGATCCAATGATGCGTTGATCTAGTTTCCATCGGAGCCACAAGGGACTGTTTAAACCGATTCGTTTCTGTCTATAAGCTCCCAGTGCATCATAGGAACTAGAAAAATGGGGTTCTTTATCTTTCGTATAATTATTATTATTGTAATTTACTTTTTTATTTGGATAGTTTCCGCAACTATTATATCTATTTGCACAAATACCTCGACGATTTCCAATCGTTAATACATAAAGTCCGATAAGCATGTCTTGGGTTGGCACGCAAATAGGATCTCCAATAGCGGGAGACAGGAGATTCATATGAGAAAACATAAGTAAACGGGCTTCCGCTTGAGCTTCCAAGGATAAAGGTAGATGAACAGCCATTTGATCCCCATCAAAGTCCGCATTGAAACCCTTACACACTAATGGATGTAAACAAATAGTACGCCCCTCTACTAAAGTGGGTTGGAAGGCCTGTATGCCTAATCTATGCAGGGTAGGTGCTCTGTTCAACAGTACAGGATGCCCCCGCATAACTTCTTGAAGTATTTCCCATACAATGGGTTCCTTTTCCCAAATTTTCCTTTTAGCAATCCTGACATTAGAAGTAGCACGTTTCGTGATTAAATCGCGAATTACAAATAGCTGAAAAAGCTTTATTGCTATCTCTAGAGGTAATCCACATTGATGTAATGAAAGCGAAGGACCCACAACAATGACAGAACGCCCCGAGTAATCGACCCGTTTCCCAAGCAGAGTCTCGCGAAACCTCCCCTCTTTACCCTCAATTACATCTGAAAGTGACTTGTATATTTTATTGTGACCATCCCTCGTTGGTTGCCCGCGAGACCCACTATCAAGAAGTGTATCCACGGCTTCTTGTACCAATTTTTCCTGGCACATTACTAAATCTGCTGGCGCTAATTCACTTCTTTTTAATAGATAGGCAAGGTTGTTGTTCCGACGGATAACTCTCTTATAAAGTTCATTAATATCCGAAGTCACTACTTTATCCCCAGACCTATAAACAATGGGTCTCAATTCGGGAGGAAGAACCGGTAATAAGCACAAAACCATCCATTCTGGTTCTACATTTGTTTGAATAAAATGTTTCGCCAATTGCATTCGTCTAATTAAAAAAACTTTTCTTATTCGTCTTTTTCTATCTTCCCATTCATCTCCACTATACCCCTCGTCTTCTAATTCCTTCCATTCAACCAAGGAATTCTCTATAATAATTCGCAAATCCAAATCCGCTAATTGTTCTCTAATAGCACCTGCTCCTGTCGCAATTTCCCGATTTCGAAATGTTGCAAAGCCTGGGGTAGAAAAAAAGGGAGAAATGCTGTGGTTACAGGATGAAATTTCATCTTCGAATAAACCTCGTAATCGTAAGAAAGTAGGTTTTTTAGCGCTGGGCCTAGCAAAAGAGAAATCGCCGTATACTAGGCCTTCCAATTTCTTAAGAGGTTTATCTAAAAGATTCGCGATATAACTAGGAAGACCTTTCAAATACCACACATGAGTCACTGGACATGCCAGTTTGATGTATCCCATTTGATATCTTCGTATCCGAGAATCAACAAATTCTACCCCGCATTTTTGACAAAATCTTTCGTCTTCGTTTTCAGCTACGCTCGCTCGAGAATTTCCACAAGCACAAATTCCGCTTTTTATGGGTCCAAAGATTCTTTCGCAAAACAATCCATCTTTTTCTGGTTTATCGGTTTTATAATGAAAAGTGGAAGGCCTTGTGACTTCGCCAACGACTTCCCCATTAGGTAGGATTTTGTTAGCCCAAGCCTTTATTTGTTGAGGGGAAACGAGTCCAATTTGAAGTTGTTTATGTTTATATTGGTCAATCATAAAATAGAAATAAGAAAAAAATTTATATTTATTCTGATCAAACATCCTCCCTATTAACCTGAAAGTTCTTCTCAGATACAAGGAAATGGTTCAGTTCTAGAGCCAAAGATCGTAGTTCTCGAACGAGCACTCGAAAAGATTCTGGAGGATCCTCGTGATTAGGCACTCTTTTTCCCCAGATCGTAGCATTAAGTATTTCTTGGCGAGCTATAAGATGATCAGATTTATAAGTAAGTATCTCTTGTAAAATATGAGCAACACCAAATCCTTCTAAAGCCCAAACTTCCATTTCTCCTACTCGTTGTCCCCCTTGTTTGGCTCTTCCTCTAACGGGTTGTTGGGTAACAAGTGAGTAGGGCCCAGTAGAACGTCCATGGATTTTCTCATCAACTTGATGAATTAATTTTAAAATATAGGACTTCCCTATTAGAACAGGTTGTTCGAAGGGATCTCCTGTTCTTCCATCAAATATTCTGCTTTTTCCCGGGTACTCGGGTTCAAATACCCATGGATTTTTTGTTTGTTTACTGGCTTCATATAATTCCGAAAACACAAGTTTTCTTGAAGCCTCTTGCTCATATCTCTCATCAAAGGGTGCTATTCTATAATGTTTCTTTAGCAGATCCCCTGCTAATCCGAGCGAGCTTTCAAATATTTGTCCCACATTCATTCGTGAGGGTACTCCTAGGGGATTGAAGACCATATCAACAGGTGTTCCATCTTGCAAATAGGGCATATCTTGCCTAGGCAAAATTTTGGAAATGATCCCCTTATTCCCGTGTCTTCCTGCTACTTTATCCCCAACTTTGATTTCACGTTTCTGTAAAATATATACACGAACCATTATGTCGAGGGGGTCCCTCTGGATCCATTTCACATCGATAACGCGCCCTCTTCCACCTATAGGTAGTTTGAGAGAAGTTTCTTTTGAAGTGGATACCTCAAGACCAAAAATGGCCCGTAATAATCCAGCTTCCGCGATATACGAGGATTCGCTCGCTATCTGAGGCGTTAATTTACCTACTAAAATATCGCCTGTTTCTACCCAGGATCCCAACCTCACAACTCCATTTCTGTCCAAATTGCGGAGTAAATGTTCTTCTAGATGTGGTATTTCTTTAGTGATTTTTTCAGCGGAGCCTTGGCTTGTCGTATCCGTCTGAATTTCATATTTTCGGATGTGAAAAGAAGTATAAATATCCTCATATACCAAACGTTCGCTAATTAGTACTGCGTCTTCAAAATTGTAACCCTCCCACGGCATATAAGCTACTAAAACGTTTTTTCCTAAAGCAAGTTCCCCACCAACTGTAGCTGCTCCCTCCGCTAAAATTTGCCCTTTTTTAATGGATTTACCTCGCGGAACCCGAGGTTTTTGGTGCATACAAGTATTTTTGTTAGAGCGCCGATGGGCAACTAAAGGAATACTTATAGTTTTCCCACTACTTGAAAAAAGGATCTTGTGACTATCACTAGAAATGATCTTTCCCTCGCGTTCGGCTATAATGGAAACCCTCGAATCTAGAGCTGTTTGTCGTTCCAATCCAGTTCCAACAATGCACTTCTCGGACCGAGAAAGTGGAACTGCTTGGCGCTGCATATTAGAACTCATTAAAGCCCGATTCGCATCATTATGCTCAATAAAAGGAATGAGAGAACCTCCAATAGAAAAATATTGGAAAGGAAAAATACTTCTAACATGAATCTGTTCCCATGCAATAGTCAGGAATTCTTGACGGTATCTAGCTGGAACAACTTGTTCTTCCTGAATACCCTGATTCAAGGACAAAGAATTTCCTGCTGCTATCATATAATATTCATCTCTATTTGGTGATAAATAAACCACCTGTCTCTCTTTTTTTTCTTTTGCTTTCTCAGATATTTCATAAAACGGACTCTCTATAGATCCCCACCAGTGATCAATTCTCGCATGAATAGCTAAGGATCCAGTAAGTCCAACATTGATGCCTTCGGACGTGTCAATTGGACAAATACGCCCATAGTGACTCGGATGAATATCTCGGCTCCGAAAACTTGCAGTTCTCCCCGTCAATCCTCCAGGACCCAAACAACTCACTTTTCGCCCATGAACCGTTTGTGTCAATGGATTGGTTTGGTCAAAAACTTGAGATAAGGGGTATGTGCCAAAAAAGGTCTCATAAGTAGTTATTAATAAAATCGAAGTTGAAGTTGGAGTTACCAAAGTTTGTGGAGTCGGTTTCGATTGACGTATGAATACTCTACGGATAGTTTTTTGAACCGCATGTTGTAAACGGCCAAGAGCCAGTCCGAATTGATCTTGTAACAGATCCGCAACCGAACGAATACGTTTATTTTTCAAGTGATTCATATCGTCATCGTCAAGTATACCCGTTCCAAATTTCATTCCAATCAAATGATCCGTAGCGGCCAATACATCTCGTGGTAATAAGAATGTATTGTTCTGAGGTATATTAAGATTCAGTCTCCGATTCATATTTCGTCGACCAACTCTTCCTAATTCACATTTTTGTTGAAAAAATTTCTTTTGTAATTCCTCACATAAGGACTCCGAAAATACCAGGTCCCCGCCTACACAAGCAAATTGTTGATAAAACTCCAAAATAGCTTTTTCTTTTGACTCAATCCTCTTTTTCTCCTTAGCATTCAGGAAAGACAAGAAAATTTCGGGGTAGGAAACATTATCTAAAATTTCTCTTAGATTCGAACCCATAGCTGATGATAGAACTAAAATAGATATCTTTTGTTTTCTACTCACACGAGCCCATATCCTTTCTTTTTTATCAATTGCTAATTCCGATCTTCCTCCCCAATCTGATATTATAGTCCCGGTGTATATAGAAATTCCCTTATGGTCTAATTCGGAGCGGTAGTAAATACCAGGACTTAGCAATATTTGATTGATCAAAATTCGGTATATTCCATTTATTATAAAGGTTCCTAAGGAATTCATTATAGGAATGTTTCCAATAGAAATGGTTTGCTTTTGCACATCGAAACCAAAAATTAATCTCGCAGATACATATAATTCAGAAGAATAAGTGAGTGATTCATACACAGCATCCCTTTCTTTTATCGAGGGTTCTAGCAATTGATATCCTTTCGCAAATAATTGAAATGCAATTTCGTGATCTGGATCTTTAATTGTTGGAAACTTCTCAAGTTCTTCTGCCAAGCCTTGATTAATGAACCTACAAAATCCCTCGAATTGGATTTGACTAAATCCGGGTATTGTGGACATTCCCTCATTTCCATTCCGGAGCATCTTAATCTTAAGTTTCCTATTTATCGAAGAAAAATTCCATTATCAGCTCACTCTTTATCAATCCCTACGGATCAATCTAGCAATCATGGAATCTATATTCTGTTTACTGAATCACATGAAATTCTAGGGAACTCCACATACGTATTTCATATATGTATTTCATACATATGAATAAAGATAATTTTGACGAAAGTTCTATTTTCGCAGGGGTAGAAATGGAATTAAAATGAATTGATAAAAAAGTCCTAGAAAAAATTCTGCCACTTAAACTTTATGATATTCTAATCAGATTGGATAGCAAAGATTTCTTGTTTTATCTCCTTTCTATGAAAGAAATAAAGCCATAATAATTTATAAGCACTAGAAAGTTTGACTTTAGTTCGATTTAGAATTTAGAATAGTACGCTTAGTTTTATTTAAAAAAAAAATTGAGGTTCTTTTTTGTTTCGTAGTAATAGAATTGCTGAAAATAAAGGATTTCCTTGTAGAATCCTAAAATAAAGTACTTACCTTTTTTTAAGTACTTGCTAATCTAGTTATCCACCTATTCACATATCCTTTCTTTTATCGTAATTTCACTTGTGTGGGCCAAGAAAAGAAGGCCAGGCCATAATCTATATCAGAGCAAATTTCCTCTTTTTATTCAAGATATTTAATGCAATGAAAAATTAAAGCATGATTCCCCGTAGGGATATGTACATAAGGGGGATCCGTAGATAATAATGCTGTTCGGACCTGGAGTTTACCAATATACAGATTAGGGAAACTTTTATTCTATTTTATTATGCCATTAAAGGAGAGAATACCGATTTAAGAGTCGTTTACTACTGCAATTCAAAAAAAAAAAATTCTAGTTAATGGTTCCGATTTGTTCTGAATTTTGCAGTCTGTGACTGGAAATCCACTTTTGCTCCTTTGCCATCTCAATAGAATAGAAAAAAAAAGAGGTTTTAGTAAGAAAATATGGATGAATACTTGTTCTTTTCTCGATTTTAGATCGGATTTTTTGGCGGCATGGCCAAGTGGTAAGGCAGGGGACTGCAAATCCTTTATCCCCAGTTCAAATCTGGGTGCCGCCTAATCAATAAAATACTTAGGATTATAGTACTAATCAAACTCAAAAATTTTGTAACCTCATAAGTTGGGGCAAGAGAGTAACTAGGTCTGGTGATACTGGATTTTGAGAATCCATACCATAGTTCTATCCTCAAACGAGGCTTTGTTTTGGGGGCAGCGGCCCAAACGGGGAACTACCAACAGAGATGAGGTAGCGTTTCCTTATTCTTTATTCTTTTATTAATTTGAATTGATTCGGGAATTTAAAACTTCCAAAGGTCCCTAAGTCTTTTTTCAATCTTAGATTGAAGAAGGGACTTTGCGAAGAAATATCAATATACTTCGTACATCTTATGCTACCTACATACACTAAAGTAAAGGCTACTGATTCTTGTCGAGAATCAGATTGAATAGGCTGATCAAAAATCAATTTCGGAGTTGTGGAGTGGATAAGGTCTCCTCACTCTTTCATAGAAAGAGAGAAAGTGGGACAGTAGGGTTTAGGCCAAAAATAAACATGGGTAAAGTAGTTATCCAATAAATATTATCTATCCTAATTTTATGGTATATTCTGACGTCCTTTGCTTATAAAAAAGGTAACAAAAGGAAAAAAAATCTCTCTATTCCCGCGTCTTCTATTCAGGACATTCCCACACTCTTTCTTTTTTAAGGAAAAGGTATATGTATCATATTTATACTTAATACTCTCCAATTCTACCAGAAATCATATAAGAATTTGATAGGAGTAAATTCCTTTAACTGATTCATCTATAGTCTTAGAGCAGAATTTTGACTCTGTACCCTTAATTCCACTATGATTATTGATCAATAGTAGAATAATTCCTTCATAGAAATAGGAGACATAATTTACATGGATATAGTAAGTCTCGCTTGGGCTGCTTTAATGGTAGTCTTTACATTTTCTCTTTCGCTAGTAGTATGGGGGAGAAGTGGACTCTAGGGATACTACTAATTGATTGAGTAGTCGAATTGTAGTATCAACTCTTTTCTTTAATTGATCATTTTATTTTGTATTAATCATTTTGCCAAACTTTATTTTTTATCTTTCTCTTTCTTTAGTTTTGTTTCACTCTTGTAAAAAACTCTTTTAAGAAAGAGTCGTTCTATTCTACTATGTTTCATTCTACTATAATAGAAATAGAAAGAAATAGAATAGAAAGAGCTATTATAGTAATTAAGAATTTCTACTAGAAGTGACGAGTAAAAATAAAGTTCTTTACATAAGAAAATTAGACTTTCTTACACGAAGCTATTCACAACATATCGCACATTTTCCATTTATACTCTTTTCTTATTCTTAGAAATTTTTTTTTGTTCTTTTTTTTTGAAGGATCTCGCGTCATTTTTAAGTATGAAAGATTCGCAGGTTTTTTCCTTTTATTTACTTTTTTTCTTTTATTATAGTCTATTCTCGTATTATTTTTGTCCCTCTCCATGGATTCTTTCAATGAAGAATTGTCTTCGATTTTTTTTTGATTTTGACTTGCTTGAAATTAAGTAGATGCAGTGAAAAAAGAAGTTGAATTAGATTACTATTTCACTCTACTAATCTATTCTATGTAAATTCAAGATAATATAATAGAAAGAATCTAAAGTGTCGTAGAAAAAACTATATGTAGTTCTTTCTACCACACTTTAGGATTCCAACCGGATCCTTTCATTTAAGACTTGGATTTTTATTTTCTTTAATCCCTTTTTCATTTCTTCAATGATTAATTGGAATTCCAATTAATCATTTTGGCTGGCTGTTTTTACATAAATAATAAGTAAAAAGGCAGTAGGAACTAGAATGAACAATGCAGTAGCAATAAATGCGAGAATATTTACTTCCATAACCTCTTTATTTTATTTTTTTCACAATAACTCGGGATGTAATCCCATGGAGAGGAAAAGGGGGTATCCCTGTAAATTCAAGGGGAGGACTTGCATTCTGATAATACTGAATCAATTCAATATTATGAATATAGGATCTATCAAATCAATTCATGGTTGATAGTGGAATAATATAACATAGGAAGATCCCTTATCCATACTAAGACCAAAATAGGTTTTTTGATTGGATTCGGAACCCCTCCATTTTTCATCCTTTTCGACTTCTGCTTTTCTATATATATATGTATAGAAAAGAGTCTTTCTTATCCAATTTCCCTTCCTTTTTCTTATAGTTATACATACAATTATGTATGTATGTATTATATAACCGACTTTCTATGGGTCACATAGACATCCAAATAAGCAGGATGAAGTAGAAATGAGATGGAGAAAAGAGGATCTTAAATAAAAAAGATCCAATATTTTAATTTTAATTTAGGAAAAAGAGCGTTTGCTTGGTTTTTATTTTATTAGGTTACTGTCAATATCTGCTTTTTGGGTCTAAAGATGAGAGCAGATTCATAAAAAAAGGAGTCGACAAATGGACTGAGAATGAGGTAGATTCTTTCCAAGAATTCATTGAACATACACAAACAAAGTTGGAACTACAAAATGGAAGTGGTGTGGTTTAACCCCTAAAAAGGAACTAATTATATTAAATTCATTCTCTAACAATAAACGAATACAATTTGTGTATGGATTGGATTTCGGTAAAATACCGTAACTCTAACTCTATTTCTTAAGATAAGAGTCAAATAGGAAGTTAAGATGAGAATGGTATCATCATATCATAAAAATAGAGTAATATCTTAAATTATACTAATCCACGTATGATATGTATGTCTTTCCTTATCAACCAGAAGTAGTTAAAAAAAAGATTCCTATACAGCTCTCTTTTTATTGAGAGCTGCGAAATAAAAAAAGTAAAGTAAGGTTTTTTTTCCATAGATATTTGATCTTGCCTTCTGCCCCCCCCCCTTTTTCAGGGAAATTCTTGATGAAAAAAAGGAAAGATGAATTTTTACATTCATTGAACCCTAGTTCGGGACTGACGGGGCTCGAACCCGCAGCTTCCGCCTTGACAGGGCGGTGCTCTAACCAATTGAACTACAATCCCTGCGGGGTGTATGGCATACCTATTCTTAAATAGAACTCTAAGAAGATTCGTCTGTTGTATTCTAAGAAATAGATGAATCATATACTACTACACCCACATAAGATATGTGGGTATAGTGAGAGTGGCATAACTAGTATGCCGCGATTTTTTATCGCTAAAAACAACTGATAATCCACCTTTCAATAAGAAAAACTGTTTTCTTTGTAAGAAAAGAATCAGTCAGATATTTTTTTTATGGAAGAAAAAAATGGATTTAGTTCATATTCAAAAAGCCCTAGATTTTTGGGCCGAGCTGGATTTGAACCAGCGTAGACATATCGTCAACGAATTTACAGTCCGTCCCCATTAACCGCTCGGGCATCGACCCAGGAAGAATTTATTCTAGGGTTTTTGATAATCTATGATTAACCTCTTTTTATAATACTCCCTACCCCCAGGGGAAGTCGAATCCCCGCTGCCTCCTTGAAAGAGAGATGTCCTGAACCACTAGACGATAGGGGCATCACTAGACGATAGTGCTATATAGAACCACTCGTCATTATACTATAATGATAGTATGAGCAGTTTTTTGGAATTGTCAATATACTCGAATCGAAGAGTATAAATAGATCAAAGCAAAGAGTCTTTCCTACTTTTCTATTATGCTTTCATAGGTTTTTTTTTTTTTAGTTGATGGTTAGGTTAACCCACGGATCATCCCTTGCTTTTTAGGGAAATTCCTTTTCCTTTTATTCCTTTTAAAGGATTAAGAATAGATTAATAAAAAGGATTCTAGATTAGTTCAATATTGATTTGATTGCTCTAACAGGAAAAAGAGTCCAATTTCATTTATTTTTTGCAATTTAAACTCTGTGCTTCGTTTAGTGTTCAGACAAAAATATGGGCATCTCATACTAAACGAAGTCATAAAATTCAATAAAAAACAGAGACATTTTCAAAAAAAAAGAAAAAAGTGAATGAATTTAGTAGAAAAGTACTCTATCGGATTCGAACCGATGACTTCGGTCTTGCCGTGGCATTACTCTAACACTAAGGGAAAAGCCCTTTATCGGATTTGAACCGATGACTTATGCCTTACCATGGCATTACTCTACCACTGAGTTAAAAGGGCTTTTTATTCAAAAATTAGCCACTTTCATTTACCATTATAGATCTACTGCATAATGTACAAAATATATGTATATATTAATGTACATAATAGATGTATATATAGATATATATGTAGAGATTTTATTTTCTATATTGAGATATAGAAGTTTATTCATGGTGAGGTTCAAAAAGGCCAAAGGGGCAATAAGAACTGCTGTTAAAAAAATGGTAGACTTTGTTTTTTTTATCTTTAGCCTATTCACTTTTCACGTGCTCAGAATGTTCTGCAGAATTAGGACTTTTTTCTTCTATTGGCTGATCTTATGATGAGAACTTTCTCCATTTATGTTTTATTTCCCTGGGGGGGTCTAAAGGAATTCGCCCTCTTCATATACCCATATGGCTGGGTATTGTATTAATTTTCAGTGATATACTTCTTATCTGTTTTGGTGCGAGATTGAAACAATTTTTCACAGGCATTCCTTGGAAAAACCTTCGAGTTCAAAACTTTTCCATTTTTCAGTTTTGGACGGATTTGTTGCAGCAATTTTCAACGGGTACCCTTTGGAAATAGTACTTGAATATTATCCAAAAGGTGTATTTTGAACAAACTATATTGGAGTTTTATCAACAATTTTATTCTAAAAAGTGAGCAGTCGAATTTATACTGCAGAGTATAAAAATTATTCTACAGCCTGCCTAACAAAAAAGAAAAGGAAGAAAGGGATTGATGGGTACTGTCGCCTATATCTCTTAGTGTATATTGTAGGAATAATCAAACTATAGAATATGAAGAATACGATCCTAATCGAAATGCATACATTTGGTTCATACGCTAGTGGCATGGTAAGAAAAGATTTCTTTTACAGACTAGAGAGGGGCCATCTAAATCCTAAATTAAAGGCCTGCGATTGAAGTACCAACTGCTTACTTTTCTCCGTAGGTGGGATTAACTTCCTCCTCGAATGGCTACCCTTGACAAAGGGTAGTGTTGGTATCATAATCTACATGTAGCGGGTATAGTTTAGTGGTAAAAGTGTGATTCGTTCTATTAATAACTGAATTTGAAATGATATACTTAAGGTATCCTTAAGTTTTTTATATTCATATTCCGATGAAAACTTTAGTTCTTATAAAGGGTTTAATCCTTTTCCTCTCAATAGCATATTGAGGAAGAATATACATTCTCGCGATTAGTATCCAAAGACTAATTAAATTTGCATGCAAAATACAAATTTGATTATGAGTACAGAGGCGCGAAGCATAATTTTGCATTGGATTAAGTATTCCAATTGAATAAATATGAGTAAAGGATCTATGGATGAAGATGCAAAAAAGTTTATTTCCAATCGTAACTAAATCTTCTTTTAGTTAAAAAAGAAATGGAAGCCCAATAGCTAAAAAACGATAGTTTTGGTTTACTAGAACCATCAGGATATTGTTTCAGCTCGGTGGAAACCCAACTCTTTTCCTCAGGATCTCTTGAATGAAATTAGGGAACGAAGTAAGTAGATTAGATAGATATTTAGGAGAATTTCTATCTCCTACTCTATAGGGATCATCTAGAAAGCGGAGAGCTTTGGTTCCATTCAGACAGAAAAGCTAACATAGATGTTAAGTGGTGAGAATAGCCATAAAGGAGCCGAATGAAATCAAAATTTCATGTTCGGTTTTGAATTAGAGACGTTAAAAATAATCAACCAACGTCGACTATAACCCCTAGCCTTCC